GCCACTCGGCTCATTGGCTCTGCTCTGAGACCGCGAAGGCTACTGAGGCAAAGTGAGGACCCTGTAGTGACATTAAAGCGGAGGTCTTGTTCGGGGTTGGGCCAGCCAAGTAGTTACCTTTCCTGTCATTGACTGGATGGGAGAGAGGCGAACTAGAGAAAAGAAACTACTTATGTTAGTAGCTTTCCTCTTAAGAGCAATAAGCCCCTCTCTGATAAAGAAAGAAACAAACTAATATCATGAATATCCTTCGCCCGTTATCTCCTCATCTTCCTATTTATAAGCCACAGCTCACTTCGACGTTTCCAATTTCCCATAGAATCTCCGGGGCTTTCCTAGCAACAATAGTATTGTTTTTTTATATTATTTATATTAAAATTGATTTTATTTATACCTATGAGTATGAGTTTATATTTAATTCAAACCCAAGTTTCATTTCATTTTTCATTTCCTTAGGCCCTGAAATCGCCTATTGCGATGCAAGAAACACCTTATCCCCCCTGCCGAGTCCGGTGCAATTGCCGGAAGAACCGGTTACTCCCCCCTCAGCTCACCCTATATAAGATAAGAGCATCTCCGAGCATCCCCATCTCTTGCTTCTTCGATCGATCCTCTTGGCACCCACTTTGATCCTATGCTAAACTTCCTTCGATCTGGCTTCTCAACGGACCCTAGCCTCTTCCCCAACCAAAGCCGTAGACCAATAACCATACTTCTGACTCTCACTTACCTACCTCCCACATGAGGAATGCTTGCTAAGTGCCTTCTGGCTTCGACCTACCACCATCCTTAGCTTAGGTGCCCTCAAAAACCTACCTTTCGCTTATCCCCCTATTCGCTCGAGCTCCTTGCCTACTACAAAGGAAGCACTTGCTCTCTTGCCTGGGATCGCTGTCCTCGCTTCGGCAACAACAACTCATTGGTTCAAGTTACTAGTCCAGTAAATCAAGTACATCGGTAGAAAATATGCTTACTATAGATGCTCCTATATACACTGTACACGACAACTTTATAACAACAGCTCAATATAGCGATCTTATACCAAAGATTTATAGCAGCGCCTTTCGTAACATGGGCCCTCCACTTTCAATCCTCAACGAGTGAATCTATATTCATGTTATGAAACCTATTGTAGAATGGGAGTCAGATGGACTTCCAACTGAGGATCACTTTGCCAGTCAGGTAATCTCAAAAGAGACGCTTCATTATTACTTAAAGGCTAATGTTCCTGAGAACATAAGCAAGAAGATGATGGCAACTTGGGAGGAAAGGATCTCGGGAATACTGACCTCTTACGAGAACTATACTCGTAATGTATGCGGTAATTATCAATCCCCTAACCCTAGGGAATGTTGGCTAGCTCATGAGGAAAAGTGGGTCAAATTCCAGTTAAAGCTAAGAAGTGGGGACCCTATTACTGCGTACACAATTAGGAATGAAAATGAAAGAGAAGATGATGGCATACACCACAGACAGCGCAACAACTGGACAGTTATTGAATCGCTTGTATCAAAAGATTGAAGTTCTGAATCTTACTATGAGTGGCTTCTCCCTTCTCTAACACTGCGCTAATAAAGCACGGGGCTATTAAGATGTAGAATATGTCCCCTATACTCTTTCTGTTGGCTTTCCCCCTCCACCTACTATTTAGCTGCAATCCTTCCCTTAACCCTAATCATGCTTAAGACATGGAATTGGATGCTTCTTATCCCAATAGTAAATAGAAGAGTGAAGTTGGCCAAAGCAAGACTGATTAGCTCGCCTAAGGGTCGTAGCGGAAGAATTCCTCCTTCAAGAGCTATTGGGGATCCATTCTCAGGAAGGAATGACAGGACTGAGCTTACCGAAAGGAAGGAAGAGTCATAGGATGTGTAGTAGTAGCATAAGAAAGCACGCCCAATCCAAGCGGGCCCTCGCTATGGCGAGCGTGGTGAACACTGTCTCGCAGCTTACCCAATCTCTCAACCTTACCAATAGGCTCCTCGTATAAAGGGTTGGTTAACTACATTACTTATCTAAGTATCGAAGTATGAAACGGCAGATGAAAGGCAAAGGAGTTGCCTTTTCTGTACCTCCAATCCAAATAAAGCTGACTGTATCTCAGCCTAAGTCGAGAAAGCTTGACGATGACTTTGTCTTTAAAAAGGAGAAGGTTGGCATTCTCTTTGCCCATGCCTTAAGGGCTGGACTAGAACTTCCCCCAATCACCGTCCCTGAACAGGCGGACATGACGGACAATGCAGAAAGTAAGACGACGGCACCAATAAAGAATGACTGTAGGGGCCATTAGCGGCATTTCCATAATTCAATTCAACAAGGGAGAATTCCGCTGCTAATAGATTCCAACTACACTGCTAAAGTGCGCAAGGGGCCGCCCACCCTTTCCCCTTGCCCCTCTCACTCCCTAAGGAATTAGAGGGCCACATCTAACCACTGTTCAAGAGATCGAATTACTCCCACGAAAGAAAGATATGAACTAGGTAAATAGAAATGGAAAAGT